TCTCAATGTTCTTTTTTTTTTTGTTTTCATTATTATTGTCGGAATATTCAAGAGCTAAGACCATTCTAATGCTCCTTTTCGCCATGCATAAACTAAACCAACAATTAGGATAAGCACGAAAATTAAAGCTTCTATAAATACGGATACCCCCAATACATCGAAACTCATTGCCCATGGATAAAGAAAAACCGTTTCAACATCAAAAACAACAAAAACTAGAGCAAACATATAATAACGGATTCGAAATTGTAACCAAGCATCGCCCATTGGTTCTATACCGGATTCATAACTAGAAAGTTTCTCTGGTCCTTTTCTAATTGGGGATAAAAGGCCCGAAATTAGAAATGCCAAAATAGGAATAACACTTGATATTATTAGAAATGCCCAGAAAATATCATATTCGTAAAGCAGAAACATGGGTGCACTCCTATGAATGTAGAAAATATACTAGATTATTCGAGTCGAATTGAAATTAATTGTCAACTCATTCATAACTGTTTAGTCAAAATAACAATTTATTTTGATTGAACTGCTTAGTTTTGTTTGCTTTGGTACATGTCTCATTTCAAGATTCATCGACTCGAATTGTTCCATTTACTTCAATTTTATTTCGATATCAATTATCAATTATAAATATATATTGCTATTTCTCTTATACCTTATACAAATAAGACTTTTTTCTCGATTTTTCATCTCACTTCGGATTCTCTATAAAAATTTATAAAAATAAAAAAAAAAAATATAAATTAAAATAGAATTATAGTATTTTAAATAAAATACTAATCTATATAAAAATAGAAAATACTATACCTATATTCTATATGTAATAGAGTACCTCTACCTATATAATATGGAATATATATATATAATAAATAATATTAAACATTAATAAAATAGGATCTTATATACTAAATTATAGTTCTATTCTATTATACTTCTATTCTAATTTCGAATTATACTTCTATATTCATTTAGAAATTAATATAAATATATTAATTAAATTAATTCAATTTAGTAATTGAATGTTAGGGCAAGAAAAGACTCCTTTATTTTTTTCTTTTATTGCTATACCTTACCTGGTATAGCAATAAAAGAAAAAAGAAGAGCCCGTTTTACAATGTTAATAATGAAAGTTAATAAAGATCCTCATTTTTCAATTTCAAACTCCAGCTTGTCCATAAATAGAGTAAGTCATTTTTAAATCCGTGTAACTTACTAGTAGATTTGATTTTTGTTGAGTTAGGTTGGAATTTGTTTTTAAATGAGTTCGTGTCATGATTTTGACTCCAAAAATTCATTAGGCTTCGGCAGGTATCCCAAAGACAAAGAAAAGAAGTATCACTAACTCTTTTTGATTGCGGATAGGAAAGGGGAAAAATTCATATGTAATTGACTTAGGAAGAGTAATGAAGAAAATTGGGTTTGTTTAGCCAAGACAAGATAAAAAAAAAAAAAATGAAATAAAAATAGCGATTGGGTCTATTGAAGTGCACTTTTTTTTTTATTTCGGCTTTATACTCTATCCTGAATGATTCCTGCGAGCAAGCTTATGAAAATGCTTTTTTTTTTTCGTTTTTCGATAAACCAAGCAATTGCAAGCGGCTAGTTACAAACAACAAACAATACAATAATGAAGAAATAAAAACTATACAATTTTTGTTTTTGTATTTGAATTTTATTTCATTTTTTTTTAGGGCTATACGGACTCGAACCGTAGACCTTCTCGGTAAAACAGATCAAACTGATTATTCTCAAAATGATTCGAACTGTTTCAAAGACCCAACATGCATTTTTTTGCATTGGGCTCTTCCATTAACTGATATAAATAATTAGTTAGTCTACCATAATTCTCTTGACAAGAAGATAAGAAGATGGCTCCATGTGCTCTGATTTCTTATTTGGATTCCGATCTGAGAGCACTACCGAAGTGTTTCAAAGAAGGTTATCCTGACGTAGGTTTGCTTTTGGCTTAGATCAACCTAAGTTAAATGAAGTCTCCATCGCCCCCTTCTTACTTAAATAATCCAATATGAAACTTCATACACCTTAAAGTTCATAAGATAGGACGAAAAAAGAATTTTTTGAGGTCTTTATACTCATTATGCCTAGCATTGAATAGAGTGAGTATTCCCCTTATCAATATCTTAAATCAATAATGGGTTCTATTGGTTGCCTAAAATCTAAAAATCGAAAAGGGGCACCTAAATTGGACCGAATCTTTTGTCAGGCTATTGTTCTCTTGTTCCCTAAAAGTCATGGAGTAAGACATCAACTTCTCAATAAGTTTTTTGATTCCATAATGTACTCCTCTGAAAAAACATCGGCGCGCGTGTAAACGAGGTGCTCTACCTAACTGAGCTATAGCCCTTTTGCTTGTGATATATATTTTATCATGTCAATAATTTCTTGTCAAGATGAATATTACATGATCCAACTTTTATCTCTTTGATCGGTATTGCTTATAAATAATATTACATTTATAATCCATCGATGTGACGGG